AGTCTCAGTATCAATAGCAGTAGCAATAGGAGAAGGAAATCAGGAAATTTGAATAGAGCGATGTTCGAAATCGTGGGTTCGCCTAAGTAGCCATGGATCTGGGAACCCCCCAGCATGTTCCCGCGCTTGGCCAGCGCATTCTAGCACTATCTAACAGCCTATTCTTGTTCCAATCGTTTGAGGAAAGCCCTTCTTCTTGCAAAATGGGCATATAAAGAAAGAAAGGTGCCCCGAGCGGAGGCAGTCAACCATCAAAGCGCTAAGCCCCTTACTCTTAGAATTAGAACGGGTTACACACGCTTCAAGTTTCGACTGCGCCTTACCGCCTTAAGATAGAAAGAGCCAGTGCCATCCCCGCTTCCTCCTTTTCGGCCTAATCAGCTATCTTATCTGCTTCTGTTTTAGGCATCTAGATAAGAAATGTCAGTCCCTTGTCCGATTCTGTTCAAGCCCTAGTTTAATATCTATCCAAACCTCCCTCACAGTTGGGATTCCAGTCTTATGGCTAGCAGCTGCTCCTTTTATGCCCCTAGTGTCAGTTGTTCGTGGCACTTATTTCATTCTCATGGCACTTGCCTTACCCAGCGTCGAAGTGAAGTTCTTTGTCCTGTTCTCTTATTGGCATCTAGTCTAGATCGATTTCTAACAGCGGTAAGCCCGATAACAGGGAAAAAGGCAAAAACACTAGCTGATAGAGATGGCACAACTCCTTCTTCCTTCTCTGTGCGTGGCGTGGGTGTGGCTATTGATCGGATAATTGTTGTTAAAGAAGCACCTTCCCTTCTGAAAAGAGCGGAAGTAGCCATGTTTGCAGCGCTTATGCCTGCAACGGAAAGAGCATTTGCGTATACGACATCTCATTCGGAGTGGGGATCACTCCTTTGGTTCAATGTAGGCTCTCTTTCTAAAGAGTGGTTTTGATACCCTCTCGTCACTCCCTTGCTTGACAGTGAGGGAATCCTAAGTACGTCATTTCACCAAGCAGTCCTTCCTGCACTGAAAGGGGGGAAGCATCCAATTCCATGCCTCCCTCCCTATTGAATGGAGTTGCCCTATTATTTTATTCCAATTTTCTGAAAGAAGTCCTTCTCTAACAAATCTACCAAGGAAAGATGCCACAAATCGGATTCTGTAACCTACTACCTTCGGGTTACTTTCCTTAATCCCAGAAGTGACGGAACTATCTTCCCTTCCGAAAAGAGCTAAATCGACTGGGGATCTTAGCAGCATCGCTTATTCCTCCAACGTCTTCTTCTTCTTAAATAGCAATAGCATCGGAGTCGTTCACAAGAACTGCCTATTCTATTCCGAAACCTAGAAAGCGAGAAAGAGAAGTCCTTTAATTAAGCAGAAGTGATCAACGAAGACCTAAGAGCGGATGGCGAATCCTTTCTCTCTTGGCTTGGGTTTACCTATATTAAAGAGATGGGCCTTGAGCCTGATCTTTCTTCTTTATCGCCAGGGTAGGCCTTGACTTTTGCCGGGGACTTTGTTGCCGGGTCTCCCCCCCTACTTCTCTTTCTCCAATAGCTCCTCACAGACTAGGGGATGAATCTCTAGACCTAAAAGCAGTTATATAAAGCACTGCTGCCACTTCCTTTGCTACCGGCTTCTTTCAGTTCGAAAGTGTAAATCAAGAGGCTAAACTCGATCTATCTTTCCGGCTTAGCCGAACTCCTCACCTGGGGTGACTGAAGGATATTCTGATTCAAGCTCTGAACCAAAGCGATTTTCTCTATTGTACCCTCATCGACATCTCCTTACGCTGATTCAATAGCAGCTGGGTCGTGAACAAGAACAAGAGCTGAAACACGTTCAAGCTCAAAGCTACTGGTTCTGTCATACTCTATTCTATTTCTTTCTACTCTCGAGTTACTGGCTTTCCTTTCGAGCAGACTAAGAAGAAGAAGAAGCCCACGGAGCGGTAGCAGCTACGACTTCTTCCTTCTGGGCTTACTTGCCAAGTCCAATAGCAACGGATTCTGTACCAGCAAACCATATTTCACCGGGTGTTCCCTCTCCGTTCTAGCTTTCTAAATAATATCGGTGCGGGAAAAACTACTAAATCAGTAAATCCGGGAGTTCCTGCCTTCCCCAGAGTTCTTCCTTAGAGGGTTGGCACAAAAGCAGCAGATATTTTCACTAATAGCAAAGAATTCCATTTCCTCGAACCAGATTCTATTAGATCTTCCTATACCGTAATTCGCTAATCTCGATGAAAGAGCAGGTAACTACATAAGGCAGCTTTCCCCGCTCTGTCTTCTCTACGATTTACGGGTACTTACTCGTGCACGGAATCAAACAAGAGGAGGTTGCCTGATGGGACATCTGCTAGTGTGAAACTTGCTACTGGAATGCACAAGAAACAGAGTGGGAGCTGCAAATGGAAAGAGAACGCCGGCCCAAATCAAGAAGAAAGAAAAAGTCCACTCAGGATGCGATAAAGGTATGAAAAAGGTGACCCTGAGGCCTTGGTGAACCTACAGGGAAGTTTGAATACTACGTTCTCCACTCGAAAAGGAAAGCACCCGTAGCGGAAACAACCACTCAGACGCAAACTCCTCCCTTAGGGGAAGATCAAGTGTCTATTCCTTTCACAGAATCAAGCTCGCCGAATCGGAATAATCAAAGTGAAGCTTCAAGTGCAACACCTCTGCCTGAACCTATAGTAGAATCTCCACCTGGAGGTTATGATGAAGACACGGAATATAGCTGAGGTAGGATAATACCGCGAAAAGTGCCTTGTTGAGCAAGGATTTAATAATCTGAAGATAGAATGCGGTCAACCACAGCCTGGTGCACCCGCTGGGTCAACACAAAACCCTTTCCATGAGTACTTCGAGCAAGATTATCACGGAATGGATGCTTGGGATTACATTGATAAACACTATGGCACACCATCACTGACCGAACAAGGCCGCATTGAGCAGTGTCATAAAGAACAAACAACTGAAGATTGGGAGAAAGGAGTAGACCCATCTTGGCTCGACGAACTCCTCGTAAAGTATCCTGAAAATGATTATCACGGGTTGGGCACCCAAGACTATGCGGAATATTGCCAGAGAAAGCAGCTTAACTCCTCTTCATTCGAGGCTCGACCGCCACAACAATTCAACAGTGAAGAAGCTTTACCAGAAGTCAATATGATTACGGAAGTCAGACTTGAGGAGGAAACTGTATGGAAAGCACCAACAGCGCTTAAAAGCCCAACTAGTTTTCTACAAGAAAAGACGTGAAATGTGCCATTCGCAGCCGGATCAGTCTCATCTCTATCAACCTCTACCAACCTGGGGAGGGAAAGGACCATTGAGGAAGAGAAAGCGTCGTGCAGAATCTACTCAGAAATCTGTCTCTTTTCCTTTGAAGGTATGGGCTGATAACAAGTCTTATTACTCCCTTTCTATGGCAGCGAATCGCCGACAGGAACATAGAGTTAAAAACGGCCTGGGAACACCTATAGAGTGAAATCAGTCCTGGGAACACTCCTACACTCCATGGTAGCGAATCGAAGACAGGGAGAGAAGACGACCTTCACGACCGACTCCATGCTAGAGAAGCTAAAGTAGTATATTTGACAGGGAGAGATGAGAAAACCAAAACCAAGGAAGAAATCCCAATGGTAGTGATGATAAATCCATGTCAGCGAAATCCGGAGATAAATCCAAACAGTAGGGAGAGAATCGAGGACAGGAAGACAACCGAACGGAGGAGGTTTTTTATATGGTAGGTAAATCCATACCAATGGTAGAGAAGCTAAAACCGGGAGAGATGAGTGAGAAGGAGAAAGGTCTTGTCTTCTAGGGTCTATCTATACAAGGGATATCATCGCATCCGCGAGTCAATTCCCGTATCCACATCTTCCTGTAGCTAGCTCTTTGAAAGACTGAATCGGACACCTATTTTATCGCCTCACCTTCACTACAGGATTATTTCTTTCGTACCTTTCGGGCAGGTTAACCTTGACGGAGATCGCTTCCTCCCTGTAAGCTCAAGCAGGAGCTCGTTCACTTCTCCTCGCCAGCTATCGCCTTTTTTTTTCTCGACCCCCATGAAACATTAAGTCGTGGAGTGCATAAGCCCATAAGCTACAGGGGCGAGCCTTAAGCTGAAGGGGGCGAATGGACTTTCGGTCAATGATCGAGTCTGTAAATAGGTCCAGCGAATTTGGTCCCACTCGGGATCAGGGATACTTCTAGCAATCAATAGATCGAAGGGGAACCGGCCGAAAATCTCAGTTGATCGGAAGCTCGCTCGGTCCAACCGAGAAAGTAGCTATTTATGGTCTAGAAACCTGGGGCATCCTTCGGAGCGGGTGGGACAATGGAGATAGAATAGCTGTAGGTTAGGACACCCTATCCCTGAGGACAAAGAAGGACATGAGTTGTGCGTTGTATGCCCGCCTCCTCAATGACTCTACAGACACAACCCCCACTGACGTTAAGGGGCTTCTTCAGATCCTTCTCCCTCCTTCTTTAGTTACATACACCGTCGGTTCCTTCCCGCTTGCTTCAAGTTTGAATGCCCAAGGTTTAGAATCCATGTACAGTCCCAGTCACGAAGAAGCAGTCCCGTCCTCTCTTAATTAGATATCTCTATCTGTCTCGCCTTACCTTACTCTTGCAATTTCGTGTCCATGTCTGCTTTCTTGTTCTCAGATGCTACATAACGGCTCTTTAACGCATCCCCTATACGCTGCGGAATAACCCTCTTAGTACGAATCCCCTGCTAGTATGCCTCCCTTTCGTACCGATCGTCACTGTCTTTCCTTGATGACTCGGATCAATGAGACAAGGAGTTACTCAGAGCTGTAGTTAGGGCCTTTGCCAAAGGAATGGGACCCCTTCTAAGCGAGTCAATCCCAGTAGAGAGAGGAGGATCCGCCCTAAGGGTTAAATATCCTTTAATGGGATTGGATTGGCTGCTTCCAGCTAGAAGCACATCAGGAGGGCATCGAAAGTTTATCAAGCACTGCACCGGATTTTCCTTAATCCGAGTAGGCTGCACATGAATAGGCTCTTAGATGCGGCATTATCGCCATTGATGGAGAATAAGCGCTCTTGGAAGATATATAAACCATGAAAGGAGGGGAATACTACATATAAGATATAGTTAATGTACGAGCAGGAGAGAGTCAAAAGGCAGAAGAGGAATCGGTTGTGCTAGAATTAGATCTAACCGTATCCGGTCTTTCGAAAGAGAGTAAGCTCTTTTGTGAGAGTTCGGAAGAAAGATTTGCTAACTGTGAAATCATCTGCCCTGCTGTAAGAAGGGTAACTGCTTTCGTAGCAGCAGTAGCCGGTGTAAGCAATTGAATCATCATAAGAGTGAAGTTAGCAGGGCTGTCATCCCTTCCCTTGGATGGCCTAGCTGTTGGAAAAAGAAGAGCTGTGAACGTAGGAACTGTTGGCAATAACCGTTGGTAGAGTTCTTGTTTCCGGTGTAGATGTTATCAACTCGGTAAGGCGAAGAACAACCAAAATTCCCGATAAAATGAAAGATTTCGATTTCTTAATGAAATCGGATTGATGGACAGAGAATGGCATTTTTGCCATAGAAGAAGCTCCTGGTGGTTCAGTCAGGTAATCAGTAACCGTTGCTACCCTTGCTCGAGTTTGGGTAATTGTGAAATCATCCACTGCTCTCGTAACCCTTGCTTGGCTCTCTCCTGTTGATTATGCCTAATCTGATGGAGGAAGAACCGCGCTTAGAAATGTGAACGTAACCTTCGCTATTTCATCTCCGGCTATTGAGCCAAGTGGAAGAACTGATTGCACAATTGAAAGAATAGGCTCTGGTACTAATGACTTAACTGTTGATGGAAGGAACTGAACTTCAAGCTGGGGGGAACTGATTGACCATTAGTAAGGGCAGGAGTAGGCGGGATAACGGCTGTTGTTGTCGGAATAACTGCTGTTTAGCGGGATAAACAAAGCAAAGCCCCACCGATTCCCTTTCCTGACGCAGTCAATTGCACATAAATAGGATAGGAAGAGAAAGATCTGGGCGCTACGAGCAGGCATGCCATGCATAGTAAACTAAGAGAATAGGACGCATAACAAGAAGTGAGGGAAGCTAGAGCAAGCTTAAGCACAGAAGGAGCTGTCCTGGTCCTGTTAGTACAAATAGGCTGTTTGTGCCTTTTTCCTGTGAGGGAGATTTTGTTTAACAGGTTTGATTTCGAGATGGGAATCATAGTAAGGCAAGGAAGGTTCTTTATCATTTAGTCTTCTTGGCGAGAGGGATTTCTTGCTAACGGTTTTATCCCGAAATGCCCGGATTGCACTAGTCTCAGGGACATGCCCAGAAAAGGCTGTTTTCGCACATTAATCACTAGTAGAAGAGGATGGCATTGAATCTGCTGTTCGAGAATCCGCAGCACATGAATATGAGTAAAAGGAACTGATTGACCAAGGTCTTATAGAAGGAGCTGCTTGAGATGGAAGTCCGCTAGTAAGAGGATTAGCTTCTAGAGTTGTGATTGCGCTTTCCCCATAGAACGCGGGGTAGTCGCTCTAAAGGGGAAGCTTGATGGCAGTGTGGAGGACTAAGGATAGAAAGAAAAAAAGGTAAGGAATAAGAGAAGGTAGGTGAATCGGACTAGGAGCGAATGCTTTCATGGTATGTTTTTGGGTTTCGGTAGCGAAGATGAAGAGGATCTTTCTTTGATCTAATAGATGTATAAAGCAGCTCTTGCTATAGTCGACTTTCCCTCTTGGGTGAAGCTCTTGTGAAAAAGGTTTCGGTGCTTCGGTTCGGTTGACCTTTCTTTGGCGATATCCTATTCTAAAGAAGAAGATCCCGTCTGGCTTTCTGCTTTCAAAGCTTTCACTAGGGTGAGGAGTCGGCATAAAGAGGTCTTTCCCGTGCTCGATGGGAAAAATAGCGTAATGAAGAGCCTACTTTCGTACTCAAGGGTTGAGACTTTCCTTCTGATATAGAATCCGAGACTCTTGAATCTGCTGGTCTTGCTGCTGCTCTCTTCTCCGCGAATAGGCCCTTCCCTCTGCTCTTGCAGCTTGCTTTCCCTCTGGACCTTCCTACCTAGCCAATTGAGATTCTTTTAGGTTTCAGAATTCCTGTACTGGGAGTGGGATAAGGCCTGGAAGTTTCTTTTTCTCTCTAGTTCCTCCTGTCTTTATAGGGCTTCTTCAAGGTTGGTCGTAGATCAGCACAAGATCTCCACCAGTTCGGCCTCGGCACAACCTGCCAAAGATTCGTTACCTGCCTCTGGTCCCCCACCGGGATCAGTAACCAGGTTTACGTAGTCTTCCCTTATCGAATGAAAAACCCTACTACATAGGATGAAGTGATGATTGAACTCGCTATGTCTGTTCGACCCCCCCTCTTAAGCCTCTTCTTCGTAATCAAGCCGAAGCAAGGGATTAGCTAGAAAGATTGTCTTTAGTGCCAGTAGTCTAAAAGCGGAAAGCAAGGCAAGGCATTAAGGCATAAAAGCCGGACAGCTGCCAAGCTGGACGAAGAGCTGCAAGCCAAGAGCTCTACTACTAACGTAAAGAAGGAGCCCCCCCCTTAATCCCCCTCGGGGGGAGGACAGCTCAGTTAGAGCAGGCCTTTACTAGATAGGGCAAGTCATAGATCTAGCTGCTGATAGATGCAGCGGTTATGGAGTTGGAGTTGAGTTAGGAGTTCTAGGTCCCGCATCTAAGTAGCTAAGGGCAGGTCCATCAGGTCAGGGCTATGTGTAAAGGGAAGCTAGCCTAGTAGTTAGAGTGACGCGCTAGGTTTGCTCTTCCTAGTGGTTGCTAGTGCTCGGCAGCTAGGGCTGCTGTTGTTAATTCAGGGAAGGAATCAACTGGCATTAAGAAAGTACGAATAAGCTTCAAAAAAGTAAGAATCTACTGCTTTAACTCTGTAAAGCAGCGGATTCTGTTCCGAGATCGGTAAAGTCTTTCAATTATCTCCTTGTGTAAAGTGGGATTCCGCACCCAAAGCCCAGCGGGTCAGTTCGTCCTTTTCCTCTTTGGTCAGTGTCCTGGAAAGTTATAAGTTTTCTCCTCGCCCAGGCGCCTTCTCCTTCCTGATGGAATGTATTTCTAGTCCGAAGTGCCAGCGCTCTTTCCCACGGTCTCTCCGGCTTTTCCTCGCCCTTTGACTGTTTCCGACTCTATTCTGTCTCTTTTTTCTTTAGTTCGGGATCCTGGAATATCCCAATGCCGGTGTGCCTTCCGGGTTACGACTTTCTTGAAGGAGGTGATTCCCAAGAAGGACGGCAAGGTTCGCTACTTTTTCTACTGGGTTTGTTCTTTCTTTTTCTCCTGATGCTATGGAACACCTTTCCTTCCGGCCACTAGAAGAAAGACTTGCTCGGAGCCTCCCATGTCTACCCATTCTGGAGGAGCAGTTGATTTAGCAACATGGATCTGGCTATGCGTCTGGAGGAGAGTTCCCATGGTGCGGATATGAGTTCTTTAGAATTTCTCGTCTACCACCTTTCTTTTTCAAGGTTGAGCTTCTTCAAGAAGTGGTCAAGAAAGAAACTGGAGTGAAAGGGGTAGAGTAAGCAGTTCCCTGACTATTTCATCGTCGTTGGTCCTTGAATGAAGGTAGCTTGCTGGAAATAGGTGCTTGACTCCCTATCTCTTTTTAGGTTGGCCTGTATTCGGAGTTTCCTTTCCTTTTCTTTTCGACCTTTTGGTATGTTGATGTCTCAAGGTTCCCAGTTCCTTCCTTGACCAGTTTCTTCCTCGAGTGAACGGCAAGAAATGCAGGTTGCTTGCTTAATCCAGTTGTTGAAGTATTCGTTCTCAGTTGCTTGGTCGGTTGAGTGAATGGATGGCAGCACGGCGAAGGAGGCTAGCGAGGGAGAAGAAAGGGCGTTAACCTATATATATATAGTAGGGTTAAAAACCTTGGCTTGCTTGGCTGAATGGAACTCAAATCGGAGGAGAAATGGGAGGAGAATGCGCGTCGATGTAGCCTCTCTTGGCGCAGTTGAATCCTCAATCGGGCAATTAGGAGTGTAACTGAAAGACGTAAGACAGGTTAATCGATGAAATGATAGAGTCAGAAAGATAAGGGAAAGAACTTAATCTTTTACCTCCTAAAAAAAGGAGGACGGGGTAGCTGCAACCTTACTCATTCCACTACCAAAAAAAGGCGGAGTCGCGGAACAGGCTATTGGATGGAACGAGAGGAGGCGCACAGACGCATTTGGATTGGATTGAGAAAGATAGATAGGATAATCGGGGAGGGTAGGTGTGAAAGGAATAGCATTAAATCTTGAGAATGAGAGTGTAGGAGAGAGATCTTGGTTTTGGTTGTGAAATGAGATGTGGATTGAGTGTGTGCCTTGAAGAGTTGGTTAATCTCGTGTGTAGTTAGTTTAAACAGTTCTATGTACCAGCTACGATACAGCTACTAAGAACCTAACAGAACTTTCAATTCAGTAGTTTTCACCTCCTGAACATTGCATCTGCACCTTTCTTTTGATGGCCCAATTTGGTTGATACAAACATTTCTTTTCTGCCTATCTTTCTGTGGGAGTCACGGAATGGACAAGTGACAGCAGTACCCATTTCCGGAGTGGAATCAGCACCAGGAACGGAGTAAGCAGCGAAGGAGGTAGAGGCAGGCATGAAGGCAAGAGCAGGTTCGGTCAGTGCCTTCCCTTAGGGGTAAGTCCCTTCCGTCCGTCCCTTCGGTAAGTCAGTTAGTCAATCAGTTCAGTCTGTTAGTATATTATTATATCTTGCACGAGCATCCCATTTCATTCCTTTCTTTTGTACTCGGCTAGACAGAAGGGGTCGGTCGATGGCCAACTCGAGACTTCTTCATTCAATCCGACATCGGTGGAAAAGAAAAGGAGGCTGCTTTAGCAGGATGGGATGGATTTCTTTTTTGGTGGTGGGTCCGGAGTAGGAAATCGCATCATAAGCGGGTAGGTCATCATATAGGTTTCGAGGAGGGGAACGAGACCCGATTCCGAATACTGCTCCTTCTTTACCAGGTTCAGATCTTTACTCGACTTCACATGTGGAGGGAAATCCTATAAACGGGGGAGTGACGGAGACGGAAGAAAGGCTGATCTGGCAATCGATCTTGATGTCGCCTCGTCCCCTCAACTGCTTCATTAGCGGGTGATCGATCCGTCGAATCCGACTCAATTTCCCCAACCTTTCTGTTGGACCATTCATTGGATTGGTCTACCCGGCGCCCTCTAGGGGCGGTGGAAGGATCAACCCTCTCGGGCAAGGGGGATGAACGTATAAAAAGGCTGGTGCGTACGTTCACATAGCTTTTTCACTCCCTCCCACTAGAGTAGACAATGAACGCTCGGGTCCTACATTAGCATTGGCCCCGAGCTCACTTCATCTATTCTAATTTGAAGTACCCAATCTAGTACAATCAAAGGTCTCGCTCCTATAAAAGCAAGACTGCAACCCCCATCGCCAATGCTAGTTCGGCCGGCCGGAGGAGATTCTCTTGAAGCTAACGCCGCTTCCTCGTTCCCTCTCCGATTCTTGAGATCCCCCGAGCCCCCCTTCTATTAGAAAGGAAGAACCCTCTTTATATGCTTAACAAACCCAATTCGTATAAAGTCGATTCGGAAGATACCTCCAGAAAGAAAGAGATGGCTGCACCTAAGGGCTGATTATTGGTTATTGGGTCTAGCTTCTTAGAAAGCCATAGGGAGATAGCGGACCCATCTTTCTTCTGTTATAGACTTGTGATGTCACAGAATAGTCCGGAAGAAAGTATTCTCCAATGCTTCTCTTGGATTAGAATGGGTGGGATTCAGGATGAAAATAGTCGATTTGGAAATCTCTTAAGAGATGGTCGAGCAAGCAGCAGCCAGGCAGAGGTAGCTGACAGCTGCAATCGAGCATCTTTACCAGCAAGTGAAAGAAGGACCAACGACGATGAAAGAGGAGTAGGAGTAGGACGGAATCGAATGATTACGAGATAGACAATGAGACAAAGCCAAGAGGGGAGAGCACTTAGACAATTCACTTTGAGTACAGGGAAGTCTGCTGGTAGGAATTCCTCAGGGCGTATTACGGTTTTTCACCGAGGGGGTGGATCGAAGCGATTGCAGCGAAGAATTGATCTGAAACGAAGCACTTCGTCTATGGGCATTGTAGAAAGGATAGAATATGACCCTAATCGTTCTTCTCGAATCGCTCCAGTACGATGGATCGAGGGGGTGCAGCTAGGCCGCCAGAGGAAATGCAACACGATAGAAGAGTTCGCTCCACCGCGTAAGATCCTCGAACCTACCACGACCACCATCCGCGGTCCATTTTCGTTCTCTTCCCTGCCCGGGAAGGTGGATCAAAGAAAGGTAGCTTCCTTCTCTCCTGGACTGATGGCGGCTTATGTAGTGGTCGGCCTTCCCACCAGAATGCCTCCTTGGTCGAAGGGCCCCTTTACTAGTAAGGGCGCAGGAAGCAAAAAAACTTGCGCGAAGGACGTTTTCTTCTCTGCCCTCTCCTCTCCAAAGGCCAAGGGAGAGACTGCACCCCTTTCCTTCGGTAGCTCTTTTGGTTTCCCAAGGATAGCGGTAGCTGGGGCAAAGCCCGCTTTCTTCGCTCCGCGAATGAGAGAGAAAGTCAGAGGAAAAAACACGTTCTCTCTTTGCGAGATCCGAAAGTGGAGAACGCATAGCATTCTCTGGGCACATAGGATCAAACGTAAAGCAGCGCTTTCTTGGCAGAGTTTTAGGCGGCAAGAGACTTTAGGGCTTGTTGGAGCTGCTGAGCATAACGAATCGAAGCCGAAGACGGATCAAGGTAGCTTGCCTGCCAAGCCGATAGGCGAAGGGCCGAAGGATGGAACGTGCAAAGTCGATCGTGCACCTGTCGTGTGACCCGTTGGTCCTAAGCAATGTCTTGCGCGAAGCGACCCCCCTAGAAAGAGCTCCCCTTTATGTTAGGGGGGCACTAAAATGGAACTTCGATCGGATGCGGGTATCCAATCCCGCCGCTGAGATGTCCAGCGGATTCCTGGGCCTTGACGAATGGCCGGCCACCTTTTACGTTAGAAGAGCAAAAGGCCCAGGGCATAGCAGGATGAACCAATGTGAATGAGTGTAAGCTTCGTTGCCCGAACACGATTGGTGCTGACCACACTAGGTGCTACCGTGGTAGCAAGAGAGGCCAGGCGGTGACAATTGAGAGGTTGTCACTGAGCATTCCTAGTCACACGGGAAGAGAGGTCAAATGGCAAGGCAAGGCCATACGCCCGGTTGGCTCCTCGCGGAGTATAGCTCACATCCAAACATCTGATTGGGGAACGGGGCAACGCCCATGAAGCTCCGGCGGAAAGGGAAGGCCTGCCAGGCCGTATGCCCATGGGTGCAGGATTCTTCGAAAAAGCGCGGGCTGACTCGGAGACCTGGGACCTTGGCTTAGCAACGAATGAAGGGAAGCTCGAAGAGCTTTCTCCGCCAGCGGCTTATGTAGTGGTCGGCCTTATAAAGCTCGCTAAGTTTCGCTTCCCTCCCCCCTTCCCTTATTAAGTGGAAGGTCTTCACTTAGTAG